CCTATTAAGAATGAAATGAGCCTATTTTTATATTCGGATTATTCCAATGTTTTATTTTATGACTTTTTTTGTCGCACAAAAAAACTTTTTGAGTTTCCGGTAGAAAGAGATTTACCTAATGACAACGCTTTTAAGGCTGCCCAATATCCCTTCCCTTTCCAAATATTTTTACGAATACGCTTTTTTGATATAGAAGTACGTTTTTTTGGAACTGCCATTTAAAAATTAAGAGGTTACTCGTTGTTATAGTTGGATGTGAAAGACATCTATTGGTCAAAACGAATATATTCATTATCTAGTTATTTTATTATTTTATATTTTATTATTTTATAGAGAATAATTAGATAATATAATATATATTACCTAGAGAAAACAAAAAAACATATATATATATAGATAAAAATATGCGAAAATCGTACAAAATCTTACTATAAAAATATAATTAAATTTTTTTTCTACATAAAATAGACCGAAGGATTTAAGAACCCTTTAAGAACCCATTGCCTAATGAAAAGCCTAATGAAAACTTTAAATTTTTCTATTAATTGGTCAAACTTGAGTAAAGAATACTTCGAAATTCCATTTTAAAATTCGAATCAAACTAGTAATTAAATATTAAATAAATGAATCTGTTAAAAGATACACGTTTTGTTAAAAAAAATCTTCGTTATTTTTTTATTAAATTTGATTTTATTTTACCCCCTTTTGATAATTACCCCCTTTTTTATAAATATAAAATTAAAAATAAATCTTATAGAAAATATAAAATGTTAGATATTATAGTGTTTCCTATAAATGTTTTTTTATTGAAACGTAAACTAATCAATCAGTTTCATACTGAAACTAGTTAATGATTTGGAACAAACTGACTAAAAAGCGAGATTTGTACAAAAATTGTACCTTTGTTAATCCTATGATTCATATCGATTCATATCAGATTTCTTTTTAGTGTAATTTTTTATCATTACTTTATGAATATAAAGTGATTTAATAATAATGAAATTTTGTATTTTCGTTATTTTAAGAAAAATCTTAGTTAATAACTAAATTCGCTTTTTATGAGCAAGTAGGTCATATCATTTGCCCAATTGTAACTTCTTTATTTTAATATTTAATTTGGAAAGACCCAGATAATATATAAAATTCGAAAAATATCTTTAAGTTAGTACATCTCTTTATTTTTTTATTGACCCCTTTTGTTTTGAAATTGAAAGGGGGTAGGATCCAGTAAATCGGAAACAATCAATTAAGAATAAAAAACTTTTTTATGGAACAGACATATCAATATTCGTGGATAATACCTTTCCTTCCACTTCCAGTTCCTATGTTAATAGGAGCGGGACTTCTTCTTTTTCCGTCGGCAACAAAAAGTCTTCGCCGTATGTGGGCTTTTCAAAGTGTTTTTTTGTTAAGTATAGTCATGATTTTTTCGATCAATCTGTTTATTCAGCAAATAAATGGCAGTTCTATCTATCAATATGTATGGTCTTGGATCATTAATAATGATTTTTCTTTAGAATTCGGTTACTTGATCGACCCGCTTACTTCTATTATGTCAATATTAATCACTACTATTGGAATTATGGTTCTTATCTATAGTGATAATTATATGTCGTATGATCAAGGATATTTGAGATTTTTTGCTTATATGAGTTTTTTCAGTACTTCTATGTTAGGATTAGTTACTAGTTCTAATTTGATACAAATTTATATTTTTTGGGAATTGGTAGGAATGTGTTCATATCTATTAATAGGGTTTTGGTTCACACGGCCTGTTGCTGCAAATGCTTGCCAAAAGGCATTTGTAACTAATCGTGTTGGGGATTTTGGTTTATTATTAGGAATTTTAGGTTTTTATTGGATAACAGGGAGTTTCGAATTTCGAGATTTATTCAAAATATTCAATAACTTGATTTCTAATAATCATAATGAAGTAAATTTTTTATTTGTTACTTTCTGTGCCGTTCTATTATTTTCCGGTGCGGTTGCTAAATCTGCACAATTTCCCCTTCATGTATGGTTACCGGATGCCATGGAGGGGCCTACTCCTATTTCGGCTCTTATACATGCTGCTACTATGGTAGCTGCGGGCATTTTTCTTGTAGCTCGGCTTATTCCTCTTTTCATAGTCATCCCTCACATAATGAATTTCATCTCTTTGGTAGGAGTAATAACAATATTATTCGGGGCTACTTTTGCCCTTGCTCAAAAAGACATTAAGAGAGGTTTAGCCTATTCCACAATGTCTCAATTGGGTTATATGATGTTAGCTCTAGGTATGGGGTCGTATCGAAGTGCTTTATTTCATTTGATTACTCATGCTTATTCGAAAGCATTATTATTTTTAGGATCCGGATCCGTTATTCATTCAATGGAAACTCTTGTTGGATATTCTCCAAATAAAAGTCAGAATATGGTTTATATGGGGGGTTTAACAAAACATATCCCAATTACCAAAACTGCTTTTTTATTAGGTACACTTTCTCTTTGTGGTATTCCG